CAATGGTATTATTGAAACTTGCTTGAATATGAATAACCCCCTTTGGTATTTTACGTGTACTCTTACGTGAACCAATACGTCCACGTGAACCCTTTTTCGGTATAGCTTTTGCCATATTTTATCATCTCATAAATTTGAGTCAGAGATATATGGATATATCCATTTCATGTCAAAACAGATTCCCTATTTGTATATCAGGTCTCTTATTATCCTTGTCTTTGTTTATGTCTTGGGTTAGAACAAATTACTATAATTCGTCCCCTACGGCGTATTAGTCGACACTTTTCACAAATTTTACGAACGGAAGCTCTTATTTTCATATTTGCCACTCCTTACTTTAATTTTGAATCTACTTCTTGGAAGAAAATAAGTTTCTTGAAATTTTCAATTTTTAATGGTATTCCTACGAAATAAATAGGGAAACACCTAATCTTTCGAATCTTTGTTGCGGAGTCGATAAATTATACGACCTCTGGTTGAATCATACCGACTTACTTCAATTTTGACTCTATCGCCTGGCAGTATCCGTATAAAACTACGTCGGATCTTTCCTGAAACATGACCTAGAATCATATCTTCATTATCTAAACGAACCCGGAACATACCGTTGGGAAGCGATTCAGTAATTAAACCTTCATGAATCCATTTTTGTTCTTTCATTCCAGGCAAAACCCCCTTGAAGTATTAACTAGTGGAGGAAGAAGCCTATTAGACAACCCACTTCTCTTTTGTTTTTCACAAATAAGAAGTTTCATATTCAATTCGGATATTAGAAGGATTACCATATATAACACAAAATTTCTCCGCCTATTCTTTCTAGTCGAGCCTCTCGGTCTGTCATTATACCCCGAGATGTAGAAAGAATTACAACACCCATCCCACCTAAAATTCTAGGAATTCTTTGATAGTTAGAATAGATTCGTAGACCCGGCCGACTGATCCGTTTTAAATTTAAAAGATTTCTATAAGCGCTTTTCCTATTCCTTCTATGTCGTAGGGTTAAAACCAAAAAATATTTGTTGTTTTCTCGATGTTTTCTCACGTTTTCGATAAAACCCTCTCGTAAAAGTATTTTCACAATACTTTCGCTGATATTAGTAGATGCTACTCGAACCACGCTTTTTCTATACATATCGGCATTTCGTATAGAGGTTATTATGTCAGCAATAGTATCACTACCCATGATTAATTAAAATTATTGGTGCCTCCAAATTTGGATATAATCAACATGTTTTTCTTTTTTTTTTTTTTTTTACGTTTTTTTTATGAATATTAATTTTGATTTGAAAGGTATATACGTGAGACAAAATCTACTAAATGAATCTTAATCTATTTCTTTTAAATACCCTACTATAACCATATCGTGGTCTCATTTTATAATACCTCGGGAGCTAATGAAACTATTTTAGTAAAATTGAACTGTCTCAATTCTCGGGCAATCGCACCAAAAACTCGAGTTCCTTTTGGATTTCCTTCTTGATCAATCACAACTGCAGCATTGTCATCATATCGTATTATCATACCGTTGTCACGTTTAAGTTCTTTACGAGTACGTACAATTACAGCTCTGACCACTTCTGATCTTTGTAGAGGCATGTTTGGAACTGCGTCTTTGATCACAGCAACAATAACGTCACCAATATGAGCATATCGACGATTGCTAGCTCCTATGATTCGAATACACATCAATTCTCGAGCCCCGCTGTTATCTGCTACATTCAAATAGGTCTGAGGTTGAATCATATCATGTTTTTTTTTTTTTTTTATCTGCTTTTACAATACAAGGGTCAAAGAAAAAAAGAAATATTATTTGTCCAAAAAAAGAAACCTGCATTTGCTATTTTTAATTAAGGCCTATTTCTTTTTTTAGCCCGAAATGATAAATTGAGCTCGTATAGGCATTTTGGACGCTGCTATTGAAATAGCCCTTCGGGCTATATTTTCTGTTACTCCACCCATTTCATAAAGAATTCGACCAGGCTTAACAACAGCTACCCAATATTCGGGAGAGCCTTTACCTGAACCCATACGTGTTTCTGCGGGTCTTACTGTAACTGGTTTATCTGGAAATATACGAACCCATATTTTTCCACCGCGACGCGCATTTCGTGTCATTGCTCGTCGACCTGCTTCTATTTGCCTAGATGTGATCCAAGCGGGTTCAAGTGCCTGAAGAGCGTATTTACCAAAACAAATAGTATTACCTCGATAAGATATTCCCTTCATTCTTCCTCTATGTTGTTTACGGAATCTGGTTCTTTTGGGGTTATAGTTGATGGTTTGTTTTGAATTCCATCTCTACTACAGAACTGGACGTGAGAGTTTCTTCTCATCCAGCTCCTCGCGAATAAAAATAAATTCAAATTCAAGATTTAGAATTCAATTTAGATATAATATAATTTAGATATACATTTATTTAATAAGTAATCTGATGACTAATGGATTTCATTTAATCTAGATCAAATCCATTATTAATTTGTATATCTTGTTTGTATAGTATAGATAATAGATAACTAAATATATTAAATAACTATTTTTTCTTATATTTATCTATTTTAATGTTAAAAGGAATCTTTCTTTTGTTTTACTCTTTATCGTATTGGATTGACCCTAATTTAGCAATCCAAGAAAATAAAGTTTTCGCGGGCGAATATTTACTCTTTCAATTTCTATTTCAGTTCTATCATTAGTTCATAACTTTTCCGAATAGAGTAATTGGTTTCTGGTCGGTTCCGCCATCCCGATCAATGAATCATTCGAATTCATTTTCACTAGAATCTTTTGAGTTCACAGGTTCCATCGTTCCCATCCCTTCTTACTTAATGGTTAGGTCTGAATTCTACAATGGAGCTATTAGTTCTTGAGTCAATATTCTTAGTCTTTATTGGCTCGAAGCTCTTTATTTTTTGTTCGCTGAGCGGATCCTTTTAATGATAAATCCTTATTGATGCTTTATTACACAGATTTTTTATGAGATGACTCATAGACCTTACATATTGGAATTTTATATCATCAATATTCTTTTTCTTTCTTTCTTTCTTTCATCCTTCCATTTATCCATACCCTTTCTTTTTTATTTCTATTGAATTGACAAAGATTTTTGAATGAAAAAGTATTTCAGTTGCTACAACAATATGAACAATATATCATATCTTGACTGGTTCTTTGGATCCAGATAATACGAAGGGATGAGTTGGTTATTACTTCGATAGTTATTTGTTTATACTATGGGGCTGGTTACTAACCCTCAAAAAACCAACGAGTCACACACTAAGCATAGCAATTTTATCAAAAGATTAATTTAATTTTTATTAAACCCTATAGAATTATAACTGTTTGTTCATTTTTTTATTGAAGAGAAAATAAAAATAAGAAATGAATTTCTCTTTTTGTTCTATCGCCGGATAGAATGCAAAGGGAAATAAAGGTTTATTTTATTATTCCCCGTCTATAAATATCCAAATTTTGATGCCTAATACCCCATAGATTGTTCGAACTGTATAGGAACAATAATCAATTTTAGCTCGAATGGTTTGTAGTGGAACCCTACCCTCTCTGATCCATTCAACACGCGCAATTTCTTTTCCGTCGATACGTCCTGCAATTTGCACTTGAATTCCTTTTGTATCCGCTTGTTCAGTTAATTCTATAGCCTTTTTCATTGCTTTGCGAAAAGAAACTCTATTTTTTAATTGGCCGGCTATAAATTCTGCAAGAATATTAGGGTTTCCGTAAGGCTTTTCGATTCGTGTGATAGCAATGTTAAGTTTTCTATTTACAGAATGAAATTCTTTTTGTAAATTCATCTGTAATTCTTCGATTCCTCGGGGTCGGCTTTCAATTAATATTTTTGGAAATCCCATATAGATTATGATTTGGATCAGGTCGATTCTTTTTTGAATCTCTATACGCGCAATTCCCTCAACGCCAGAGGATGTTTTCATATTTTTTTGTACATAATTCTTGATATAATTTCTTATTTTTTGATCTTCTTGCAGACCCTCAGAATAATTTTTTGGTTGTGCGAACCAAAGGGAATGATGACCTTGGGTTGTACCAAGTCTGAAACCAATTGGATTTATTTTTTGTCCCATGTTCCCCCATTACTATTACTATACATATCAGAATACGACATAGTTGTATCTTTTTTTTTCCTTTTTGTTTTTTGTGACCACGTAATAGAGTCGGTATCTATATATCCACCTAAGGATATATCTTTCATTACAATAGTTATATGGCAGGTAGGTTTGTGTATGGCAAAACTACGCCCTCGAGCTCGAGGTTTTAATCTCTTCACGATAGTACCTTCATTTACTTCGGCTTTACTAATGACTAAATTTGCTTCATTCGAACCCATATTGAAACTAGCATTTGCTGCTGCAGAATACACTAATTTGAAAATGGGATAACATGCTCGATAAGGCATGAGTTCTAATATCATAAGTGTTTCTTCGTAGGAACGCCCACGAATTTGATCAATTACTCTTCGCGCTTTGTGAGCAGACATAGATATATGTTGACCTAAAGCGTATACTTCTGTTTTCATAAAGTTCGCCTCCTACTAATCAATTCCTACTAATCAATGATAAATATCTATATATATATATTATTTTATTATAATAATATTATTTATTTTAATAATATATAAACAAATTTAACGACGAGACCTATTATCGCTTTTTGCATGTCCTCGGAAATTTAAAGTAGGTGCGAATTCTCCCAATTTGTGTCCTACCATACGATCCGTTATATAAATAGGTAAATGTTCCTTTCCATTATGGATTGCAATAGTATGGCCAACCATTATGGGTATAATGGTAGATGCCCGGGACCAGGTTATTATTATTTCTTTTTCTTCTTTTGTGTTAAGCTTATTTATTTTTTTTAATAAATTATTCGCTACAAAAGGATTTTTTTTTAGTGAACGTGTCACAGCTTCCTCCTATTTTTTTTTGTAAAGACGAAGAAAGAAATTCTATTTTCTCTCCTATTTACTACGG